ATTCATTTGGCCGAGGACTTCCAAAAACATCGTAAGCTAAACCCGTACTGACGAATAACCAACCCGCAATGAATAGGGAAGGTATAGTAATGCTATGAATGACCCAGTATCGAATACTAGTAATAATATCAGCAAAAGAACGTTCTCCCGTGCTTCCAGACATGCTGAGCTCCACAAATTCTTGTATGTTCAAAAAAAAAGGCGGGCCGACTCCGTTAAAGATGGAATCAGTAAATCTAAAACTACTGATACTGGATCTTTGTGAGATCGTCAATCTTGTACCAAAGGTGTATTTAGAGTAGACCGAATCAGTATAGCTATCCTTCCTATAGCGCAGCAACGCAGCCTCGATCATTACCGAAAGGAAATGCTATTGCTATATCTTCCTTGTCTATGTATAAATTTATTTTCCTTAGAATATAAGATTAAGTAAGGTTTATATTAGTGGATTCATCATAGTAAATAGGAAAGTAAAGATCTTGAATGGATGGGCTCTAATAATTAATGAGAGATATCATGATTAAAAGATCTCATTATATTCATAATATTCCATTATATGTTATGTGAAATCTATAAATGGTGGTTCGGTTCATATTTTATTTTTTTGAATCCTCTCGTTTTATTAAGTAATTGGTAATTGTTCTTTCATGTGTACAATATATGCTGATTCATATTTCATTTTAAACTTCTAAACTGAAGTTATTATTACTATTCTAAATAGTAATTATTAGAAATGGAAATTCTTATTACTATCCCTATCTATTTAATTCTTTACTTTTTCATTGGCTAATTGGAATTAATATATTAGAATTATATTTCATATTTTTTCTTATTCTTTTTATTGGGTCTTTGGTAGTCTTCAAATAGGAAAGCTTTAGCTTTTGGGAAGGGAGGCGCCTGATGCTTTCAATTAGTTTTTCTTACCGTCATATCTGGATTGAGACTTAGGTAAACTGTTTTATTCATATATGTAGTAAAAGAACATATCTAATTTAGCTCTTTCATGCCTATTCTAACTAGTTATTTTGGTTTTTTACTGGCTGCTTCAACTATAACCCCAGCTATATTTGATTGGTTTGAACAAGTATTTGACTTATTTGAAATAAATGAAATTCAATAAACAATTTCAAAAAATAAAAATCAAAGCCTCTCATAATATTTCATTTCAGGTATTCTATGGTTTCTTCCCACGTCAATTGCCAATTCATGGTCATTGAGATTCATGGATAATTCAGATTAATATTTAGGGATAGATCTTACCTCTCTTTTTATTCCCTAAAGCAAATCGAAATGATTGAAGTTTTTCTATTTGGAATCGTCTTAGGTCTAATTCCTATTACTTTAACAGGATTATTTGTAACTGCATATTTACAATACAGGCGCGGTGATCAGTTGGACCTTTGATTAAGTAACATCTCTTTTTTTGATTGACCTCCTCTTTGTAGGAGGTCAAATTTAAGTTGCAATTCTACTTTGTTTTGTTAAGTTATTTCATTGTAATTCGACATAACATAAACGGAATCACGCTCTGTAGGATTTGAACCTACGACATCGGGTTTTGGAGACCCGCGTTCTACCGAACTGAACTAAGAGCGCTTTCTTATATCCTATAAAAGTAGATACGATTGTAAAGAAAAGGATTTTTTTAACCCCGAGGGTTTTGTGTGCATATAGTATGCAAAAATGAAAAATTATGTCCAAAATTTCCCGATCTTATTCAATGAATACCTCCTAACTGTCCATAGGAGAAAGAATAGGTAGGGATGACAGGATTTGAACCTGTGACATTTTGTACCCAAAACAAACGCGCTACCAAGCTGCGCTACATCCCTTTTAAAGATTGTTGTACAGTGTCCATTGTATAAAATCCATGTCTTGTTTTCCACATCCTTCTTTTTTGCTCTACCATCTCTATATAGATAGGTAGATAATTTTTTTGTCATTTTCTTTTAGAGGGCGACAAAATGGAATCTGCTGGATCATTGTACATATATATGCATTTTAGTTAGTAATTCCTAATTAGAATTTCATTTCAAGCAAAAACAAAGAATCTTGAACTAAAATTCAAATATCGGGTTATCTATGATCTATGTATTAGAGACTATATATGTATTACAATATACAATATAAATAAAGAATTGAAATAAATAAGAAAAAAAAAAAAAAGAAAAGACGAAGGAGGATTTTCAATGCGAGATATAAAAACATATCTCTCAACGGCACCTGTGCTAACCACTCTATGGTTTGGGTCTTTAGCAGGTCTATTGATAGAAATTAATCGTTTATTTCCAGATGCCTTGTCATTCCCTTTTTTTTCATCTTGATTGAATTCTTTTATTGATCTGTGAAAAAAGGAAGAAGATTTGAGATACAATTCTACGTAACATGGCTCCAATTTCGCCTCCTTTTTCTTTTCTATTCTCAAAAAAGAAAGAGAAAGAGTGTATCGAACCTCAGTCAAAATACAGTGAATCTACGATAGAATTTTGGGGAAAATAAATGGAAATGTGGATCCAGTCTAGGGGCGGTTCCACGAAATTCTAACATAGAAAGAAGAAGAAGATACTGAGATTAGGATAGGAAGAATTCCTAGTTAGAAAAAATTGTATTAATTAATTATTATGATATTCGTAATATTATTCTATTAATGAATATGACTCTTTTTCTTTATAGTTATATTAATTAATAGTAATTCTTTTTTAGATTATAGTACTTAGAAGTCATTCGAATTATTAGAATTAGAAAAAGAAAATATTTACAAATTCCATTTCTAGTTAATAACTTTTATTAATATAGTTAATATAGTATAGATATAGAATATAGATTCTTTTTTCTTTCTTTTCTTTGGTTCGGATCAAAAAGAAAATGAAGAGAGTTCTAAAGTGAAGTCGATCCAAAATGAAAAGGAGGTTCATGGCCAAGGGTAAAGATATTAGAATTATAGTGATTTTGGAATGTACCTGTTGTGTTCGAAAGGGTGTCAATAAAAAATCGCCGGGCATTTCTAGATATATTACTCAAAAGAATCGACACAATACACCCAATCGACTAGAATTTAGAAAATTTTGTCGCTATTGTCAAAAGTATACAATTCATGGGGAAATAAAGAAATAGATGTAACGGAATGCTTGTGTTATTTTTACAAGTAGTGGGAAGACTAAGAACTTTACATCTTAACATATATAATACAAACCAAATCCTATTTTGGTCGAATCTTAATTAAATGAATAAAAAAAAGTATTCTATTTTATAGATTATTTTCTATAGATATATAGAAGGAATAAACAAACCATGGATAAATCCAAACAACCTTTTCGTAAATCCAAGCGATCTTTTCGTAGACGTTTACCCCCAATCGGATCGGGGGATCGAATCGATTATAGAAACATGAGTTTAATTAGTCGATTTCTTAGTGAACAAGGAAAAATATTATCTAGACGGACAAATAGGTTAACTTTGAAACAACAACGATTAATTACTATTGCTATAAAACAAGCTCGTATTTTATCTTTGTTACCTTTTCGTAATAATGAGAAACAATTGGAGAGAGTGGAGTCGATCCCTAGAACTACTGGTCCTAGAACCAAAAATAAATAGATAGACTCTTCAAAAGTCCAATCGGAACTCAAGCTCATATTAATATGAATTTTTTGCTCAAAAAAACTAGAATCCAGATTTGATTCTTGTATTATAAACTCTAAAATTATAAATAAAGTAAAAATGGGGAAGAAATCTTTTTTTCTTGAAAGATGTTCGTTTATTCCTACTACTCAAATCTTCATTTCTTTTTCTTCTATCTTCCCGGAGTCCATTCTCCGGGAAATCCTGTTTCAATCATTCTTGTTTCCTGTATAATAATTAAGATTCTTTTATTCCTTTATTTGATTTGTATTCTTTTTTTTATTTATTTTGATTTTTTTTTTTATTTTTGATTAATGATTTTCTTTGAAATAATATCAAAACAATTCTTATTTGATAGGGCTATTTGCGCAAGTATTTTACGATTCAGAAGCAATTGTCTCTTGTACAGATTGTGTATGAATAGGCTATAACTATAGAATAGCCTATCCTCACGAGTTACCGCATTTATCCGAGTGATCCACAAACGACGAAAATCTCTCTTTTTCCTGCTCCTATTTCGATGAGAAGAAACCAAAGCTCTCATTCTTTGTTGAGTAGTTGTTCGAGTAAGTCTTGAATGAGCCCCTATAAAGGTTGATGCAAATAAACGAATCTTTTTTCGACGTCTCCGAGCTGTATATCCTCGTTTAACTCTGGTCATTGAATCAAATGAAATTTTCTTGAATAACTAATTGATTTCTCTTCTTTCAGTCATCCTTTTCCTCCGGTCGATTAATAACAAAACGGATTCTTCCGATATATAAAATATAAATTCCAATGGCTTTTGCGACTATGACCTTCCCGACCACGATTTTTTCTTTCTTCAAGGTAGGTATCTCGCCTGGAAATAAGAAATTAAAATGCTACTAAATAAAAAAGAATAGTGGGTTTCCTCGTTTCTATGGTAACTTCTGAAACGGTGAGGTCCTCTCTATACACCGGAGCCTCTTCTTTCATTTCATCGAATTTTATCGTGAACTTGTATAGTTCACACTCTTTGGCTCTACCCATTCATTTTTCAATTAGAATTCTTTTTTCAATTCTAATTATAAAGTAATAGTCCTTTTCACAAAAAAGCTATCCATACAGTGACGGCATTTAATTCGGAAAGTTGGCTAGGTAGCTGACCCTGTTAGTCCGTTTTTTCAAGAAAAGGAATAGGAGCATAACCTTTTTCCTCCGCTTAATGGATAACTATTTGTTACCAATGGAGAATTCCTTCTCATCTCAAATGGAGTGATTGGATTTTCACCAATAGAAACCATAAATTCATAACATAATTAAGTAGATTATAGATCTTCATTTTTAGATACTAGTCAATTAAAAGGCCGTCTTTCACTATATCTATCCTAATTCATTGGTAGTGGTCGTTGATACTGTAAAAAACTTTTACATTTTTCAAACTCATGATCTGAAATGAACGAGTCGCACATACACCCTAGTACATGTTCCTCGACGCTGAGGACATCCTCGAAGAGCGGGAGATTTCGTGACATTTCTTATTGGCTGTCGTGCGTTTCTAATAAGTTGTTTAATGGTTGGCATGGCGTGTCTATAGAATCTCATTCTAGATAGAATAGAGCGGGGGGTTGGTTTAGATCGATCTTAACCTGATGGTTGATGATTATGAATGATTTCTATTCACACGGGAAATTCCAATTTTTAAAAGGAATTCGTATATTTATATGGAATCCCCAGTATTATCATTTTCGACCGCTACAAGATCAACGATGCCATGAGCTTGGGCTTCTGTTGCTGACATAAAAACATCCCTTTCCATATCTTCGGATATAACCCATAAAGGGTTGCCCGTTCTTTGTACATAAACTTTTGTGAGAGTTTCGCGAAGCTTCAATAGTTCTTCTGCTTCCAGAATAAATTCTCCTGCTTGTGCCTCGTAAAAAGAACTAGCAGGTTGGTGAATCATAACCCTGATGATATTGATATAACATCATGAATGGTTCTTCTATCTATATATTGCACGATTGGGTTAAAGTATTAAAGTAAGGGGGAATCAAAAGAACAAGTAAAAAATAGAATTAAACAACCGTACGGGCATCTTTTGTACATTGCATACGGCTCTGCAATGGAATTTATCTTTTCGATAGAAGCTATTCTATCGAAAAGAATAAATAGAACCTATCCGATCCAAATAGTTAAATGATCCATTTACCACCCTTCCTTTCGTAGTAGTTAAAAAGATACTATGATGGTTCTGTTGCTTTATATATTTCTCTATTTATCTCGTCTGTGGTTTAGCAATCCCAAAGTTTTTTTTGATAGGATCCAAGAAGGATCAAATGATTTTTTCCATTTTTTTTTTAACTCTTTCTCTCATAACATAAAAATAAGAAAGAGACTTCTGGTGTGGAAGAATAATGGTTTGTGACGCTGAAATTGACTCTTGCTTGACACATAAAATCAAATTGGGAATAACCCTTCTTTCATACTACTATCTCGATACAAAATCTCATGTTAGAAAAAAACAATAAAGGTTTGTTCATATCGAACTCGAATTGCCATGCTATTATTACTTATTCTTTATTTGATTCATATTCGATACAGCGAAGGCATAGTATTCTTTTCTTTTTTTTCAAATAAAAAAACTCATTGGCGCCAAGCGTGAGGGAATGCTAGACGTTTGGTAATTTCTCCTCCGACCAGAACGAAAGATCCCATTGAAGCGGCTAATCCCATACATATTGTATGTACATCCGGTGACACAAATTGCATAGTATCATAAATGGCTATTCCTGGTATTACCCATCCGCCTGGAGAATTTATAAACAAATAAAGATCCCTAGTATCATCTTCTATGCTGAGATATATCATGAGACCAACAAGTTGATTCGAGATCTCGCTATCAACCTCTTGGCCTAAAAAAAGTAATCTTTCTCGATGAAGTCGGTTGATTAGGGCAAAATTGTATCCCTGAGGAACCGTACGTGCACCTTTGGATGCATACGGTTCGAAAGAATTGCGAAAAAAATCAATGTGTCGATTCCAATCCTATTTCTTTTTTTTTTTTTAACATGAGTTTTGCTCTCCTTCCCCTTCCCTATATTCTATAATGTAGAAAATCAAAAAGAATTTTATGAACTTATTGAACTAACCTCTCATTGATGTATTGTTTCATCGAAATTCAAATTACGATGTCATTTTCTTGTTCCTGAATGGGCCCTTTCAATTCTTTTAGGTTCTTGTTCTACTCCGGGGGAAGATTTGCCCGAATTCCATTTGAGCATATAGGTCAAATGATTCCAGTACCACTTCTTTTTTTTTTCAATTTTTCATACCTTTCCCAAAAATATTCGATGTATTCATCATACTACTCCATTGGTAGGCAGTTTAAAATTATCCCTATAGTAAGTCTAATAATAGTCTATGATACAAGCAGTAATCGTGTAATTCTTATATATTCTACAAAATAGATTCTCTTATAGTAAGTTATATTCTATTTCATTAATAATGAATTTAATAAATTATTAAGAATTTAATGAAATTTCTATTTTCTTTTTATATTCTTTATTTCAGAATTACTACATTTACACTCCCATTCTATTACTTTTACTCTTACCATTTACAATTTGGTATTCTTTGAACGGAGCCTGGATACTTTCTTTTATCAGTCCAAGTAAACCATCAATTATTTTAATTGATAATATTGATTCCCAATAGGAATTATTGTGCTTCACGCTCCGAATTATTGATGGTTCAATAAATGAATATATATTTATTGGATTGGGCGAAACATAGAATACTCGATCGAGGGAGATAACGGAGAAATACCATATGACCAATCTGTCTGACAAGTCGCACTATACGTCAACCCAAGCTGCATCTTCCTCTCCAGGACTCCGAAAAGGTACTTTTGGAACACCAAGGGGCATTAAGATAAAGAAAAAAATGAAGTACTATATTTTACTTTAATATGGAAACGTAACAATGGTTTTATTGTCTTCATCATTTTTTCTCTTTCTTTTCTATTCTTATATTCTATTTTTATATCTTTTAATCTTCTTTCTATTTAGAATCTTATTTAGATTCTATAAAATAGAACTTAAGATTCTTATCTAGCTAGACTTATAGTATATATATAGTATATATATATATATATATATATATATAGAACTGGAAGGTTCATAGAGGAATACAGAATGAATAAAGAAAGATTGTAACGAAGGGGATCGATGGGATCAGCCGATTGTTCGAATGATTTCGAATTCTAAAAAAGTATCTATGCATTTTTTTCCCTAAAAATCCTCCCATTGCGTATTGGTACTTATTGGGTATAGAATAAGATCTGTTTCTATTTGTTCTTCTAAATAGAAAGAAATAGAAAGAATTCTATTTCATTAAAAATAAAAAGAAGGGAATACAAATAAATATTAATCCTTTCCTATAAAAAATCTACCAAACAGGTGAAATACACGGTCTAGTCTTTTCCAATGCGATAAAGTTACATAATGTCTATTTCTTTTTCAGAAAGGGGTATTTACATGGGTTTGCCTTGGTATCGTGTTCATACCGTTGTATTGAATGATCCCGGTCGATTACTTTCTGTCCATATAATGCATACAGCTCTAGTTTCTGGTTGGGCCGGCTCGATGGCTCTATATGAATTAGCGGTTTTTGATCCCTCTGACCCTGTTCTTGATCCAATGTGGAGACAAGGCATGTTCGTTATACCCTTCATGACTCGTTTAGGAATAACCAATTCGTGGGGGGGTTGGAATATATCGGGAGGAACTATAATGAATCCGGGCATTTGGAGTTATGAAGGCGTGGCAGGAGCACATATTTTGTTTTCTGGCTTGTGCTTCTTGTCAGCTATCTGGCATTGGGTGTATTGGGACCTAGAAATATTCTGTGATGAACGTACGGGAAAACCTTCTTTGGATTTGCCCAAGATCTTTGGGATTCATTTATTTCTCTCAGGAGTTGCTTGCTTTGGCTTTGGTGCATTTCATGTAACAGGATTATATGGTCCTGGTATATGGGTGTCTGATCCTTATGGACTAACGGGAAAAGTACAATCTGTAAATCCAGCGTGGGGTGCGGAAGGTTTTGATCCTTTTGTTCCGGGGGGAATAGCTTCTCATCATATTGCAGCAGGTACATTGGGCATATTAGCGGGTCTATTCCATCTTAGTGTCCGTCCGCCTCAACGTTTATACAAAGGATTACGCATGGGTAATATTGAAACTGTGCTTTCCAGTAGTATTGCTGCTGTTTTTTTTGCAGCTTTCGTAGTTGCTGGAACTATGTGGTATGGTTCAGCAACTACTCCAATCGAATTATTTGGTCCCACTCGTTATCAGTGGGATCAGGGGTACTTCCAACAAGAAATATATCGAAGAGTTGGGGCCGGACTAGCCGAAAATTTGAGCTTATCGGAAGCTTGGTCTAAAATTCCCGAAAAATTAGCTTTTTACGATTACATTGGTAATAATCCGGCGAAAGGGGGATTATTCAGAGCAGGCTCAATGGATAATGGGGATGGAATAGCTGTTGGGTGGTTGGGGCACCCCATATTTAGAGATAAAGAAGGGCGTGAACTCTTTGTACGTCGTATGCCTACCTTTTTTGAAACATTTCCGGTAGTTTTGGTAGATGGAGACGGAATTGTGAGGGCCGATGTTCCTTTTAGAAGGGCAGAATCCAAGTATAGTGTTGAACAAGTAGGGGTAACTGTTGAATTCTGTGGTGGAGAACTCAATGGAGTCATTTATAGTGATCCTGCTACTGTGAAAAAATATGCTAGACGTGCCCAATTAGGTGAGATTTTTGAATTAGACCGGGCTACTTTGAAATCCGATGGTGTTTTTCGTAGTAGTCCAAGGGGTTGGTTCACTTTTGGGCATGCTACGTTTGCTTTGCTTTTCTTTTTCGGACACATTTGGCACGGCGCCAGAACCTTGTTCAGAGATGTTTTTGCCGGTATTGATCCAGATTTGGATGCTCAAGTGGAATTTGGAACATTCCAAAAACTTGGAGATCCAACTACAAGGAGACAAGTAGTCTGATACAAAATTCCTTTGCCATCTTTTGCCTCTATTTTTTCTTTTATTCTAGTATTTAGATATTTCATTATATTTCATATATTTATCTTTTTTCTATATTTTTATGTATAAATAGAATAATATAGAAAAAAGATAAATAGAATATAATCGAATAGTAATAAGATATGAATGACTATATCTATATATACATACTATATAGATAGTAATAGTTAGTAATAGTAAATTGTAAATCTCAAATTCGAATTTCTTTAGTAAATAATCCAAAATGAATAGGTGTGGAAGCTATAATTGTAAACCACGATCGAATCTATGGAAGCATTGGTTTATATATTCCTCTTAGTTTCGACTTTAGGGATAATTTTTTTCGCTATCTTTTTTCGAGAACCACCTAAAGTTCCAACTAAAAAAATGAAATGATTTTTCATTATTTCCATTGAAGTAATGAGCCCCCATATTAATATTGGAGCTCATTACTTCAACTAGTCCCCATGTTCTTCGAAGGGATCTCTTAATTTTTGAGAGGGTTGCCCAAAAGCGGTATATAAGGCATACCCAGTAAAGCTTACAAGTAAACCGGATATGGAGATGGCGACTAGGGTTGCTGTTTCCATTTTTCGATAATTTCAAGATCACAAAGGATCACGATAATGTTGTTTATTTACAACTACAACGGAATGGTATACAAAGTCAACAGATTTAAACCCATGATGAAAGAGGATTTATGGCTACAAAAACCGTTGAGAGTAGTTCTAGATCTGGGCCAAGATCAACTGGCGTAGGGAATTTATTGAAACCATTGAATTCGGAATATGGAAAAGTAGCTCCAGGGTGGGGGACTACACCACTTATGGGAGTTGCAATGGCTCTATTTGCAATATTTCTATCTATTATTTTAGAAATTTATAATTCATCTGTTTTACTGGATGGAATTTCAATTAATTAGTTCATAAAAACTAGTAAGTCCTAGCAAAAAGATTATTTTACTTATACTTACTTAATGCTTAAGATACTGAATACTTCAACTTAAGATTACCTAAGACTTGGATTTATAGACCATTCTGGTAGTTCGATCGTGAAATTTATTTGTTTCGATATTTCATTTCCGGAATATGAGCGTGTGACTTGTTATAATTGATCCTATTGATAATACAGAGAATGGACCTGTCATCTCTATCAAGATGATTCTACCTCGTCAGATATTTATTCTAGTCTCTGGAGCACGGACTATATAGAATAGATCAAGAAAAGAAATAGTTGAACTATGATTCATACCTATTATTCAGACCTCGCAACCGGATTAAAAAAAAAATGGAAATAGGGAAATAGGTCTTTTCTAAATCAAACAATTTTTTCCTTCATACTTCCGAAAGAAACCTCTTTCTCTAGATTTTGTTGAGTTATTACATTCATTGAAGAAGTGATGATCAAATGGTTTTTACTCAGAAATCCTTTGAGTTTAGCTTTGGTTTTCTTAAATCATCGTGGTTCTAGTATGAATCTGAGGTTTCAATTGATTCATAGGGTCTCAACAAGAGAATTCCTATAAAAAAAAAAAAAAGATAGGGAAGAGAAGATTCAAGAGGCCTGTCATGATTAACATAAAGAAAGATAGATGAGCCAACTTGATATTGTATTTCTTGGCATTATCATCACAAAGAAGAGATTCCGGATTTTTCTTACTTCGTATCTTTGGGTCAAATCGAGTCAAGTGGCTAAGCCACAAGAAGTTTGAAACTCTCTATTCCATATCCGTTGAAACCAGTATTTGTGTGTTTCGGCTTGAGCCGTACGAGATGAAATTTTCATATACGGCTCTAAGAGGGGGAGTCTTTCTTGGTTTACCTATCTCAATAAAGTATATGATTGGTTCGAGGAACGTCTCGAGATTCAAGCGATTGCAGATGATATAACTAGTAAATATGTTCCTCCTCATGTCAATATATTTTATTGTTTAGGGGGGATTACGCTGACTTGTTTTTTAGTACAAGTAGCTACGGGTTTTGCTATGACCTTTTACTATCGTCCAACTGTTACAGAGGCTTTTTCCTCTGTTCAATACATAATGACTGAGGCCAACTTTGGTTGGTTAATTCGATCAGTTCATCGATGGTCAGCAAGTATGATGGTTCTAATGATGATCTTGCACGTATTTCGTGTGTATCTTACGGGGGGTTTTAAAAAACCCCGCGAATTAACTTGGGTTACAGGGGTAGTTCTGGCTGTATTGACCGCATCTTTTGGCGTAACTGGTTATTCCTTACCTCGGGACCAAATTGGCTATTGGGCAGTAAAAATTGTAACAGGCGTACCTGAAGCTATTCCTATAATAGGATCACCTTTGGTAGAATTCTTACGTGGAAGTGCTAGTGTGGGCCAGTCCACTTTGACTCGTTTTTATAGTTTACATACTTTTGTATTGCCTCTTCTTACTGCCGTATTTATGTTAATGCACTTTCCAATGATACGTAAGCAAGGTATTTCGGGTCCTTTATAGAGAAGGCAGATCATAGATATTTGTAATTTATTATATAGGGGAGGAACAAGAGTCTTTTATTGCTACAAATATGTATTATTGAAAAATAAGGCATGTTATTTGGATACTTGTATTCAATTCTGAAGTATTTTTTATTTGATACGAATCGAATAGTTGAACTATATTTTCCTAAAAGGGGATGGATTATGGGAGTGTGTGACTTGAACTATTGATTGGTCCATGCAGATCTATGATTTTATCCGCCAAGTTGGAATTCACAACCCAACGTGTCTCCACATCCAACCATCATGTCAGTCCCTTTATGTAGCATAGGATAGGCCGGTTTTAACTTGAGGAGAATATTTTCTATGATCATACCCGAATCATGTCATACATGAAAAGGCTCCGTAAGATCCCTAGAATAAGTGATGTGGAATGATCCAATGTTCTATTTATTTACTTTGTTTGATTTTTTTTTTTATTTTTTTTAGAATATTTATGTTAGAATGATCCAATGTTCTATTTATTTACTTTGTTTGATTTTTTTTTTATTAATTTTTTAGTAATCTTAGTAAATTTTTTATAGTATGTAGATGCATTCATTTCCTTTGCATCGACCCTGATCTATTATACTATCGGAGTTAAATAAGGGATCTAAGGAAGAACAGGGGCTAGACTTTATTAGTAACAAGTAAAAACTTTGTATTTTGTTTATGTAATACAATCGAGATGTTGTGAGGATAAATACCAACCAAAAGATATGAGACAATCCAAAAAGCACTTGATCATGATCAAATTTGTAAGCCGACTTGGATATTGAGCATTTCCCTGTTGCCAGAACTGAATTATTTGCAATGAATAATGAATCGTTGAAACTCGGGGAAATGGAATTTGATAAATAGTTTATTACATAGAGTCATTCTACATTATATATGTAGATATGTATAAAATATAGGTTTTCTATGGACCTATTTATGTTCTATGGATCTATTTCTGTGATTCTTTTGATTCTTGCTCGAGCCGGATGATAAAAAATTATCATGTCCGGTTCTTTTGGGGGATGGATCCACAAGAGTTAACCTATCCAAATAACAAAGAAACCTGATTTGAATGATCCTGTATTAAGAGCTAAATTGGCTAAAGGGATGGGACATAATTATTATGGAGAACCCGCATGGCCCAATGATCTTTTATATATTTTTCCAGTAGTAATCCTAGGCACTATTGCATGTAGTGTGGGTTTAGCAGTTCTAGAGCCGTCAATGATAGGTGAACCGGCGGATCCGTTTGCAACTCCGTTGGAAATATTACCCGAATGGTACTTCTTTCCCGTATTTCAAATACTTCGCACAGTGCCCAATAAATTATTGGGTGTTCTTTTAATGGTTTCAGTACCAATAGGATTATTGACAGTACCTTTTTTGGAGAATGTCAATAAATTCCAAAATCCATTTCGTCGTCCAGTAGCTACAACAGTATTTTTGATCGGTACCGCAGTAGCTCTTTGGTTAGGTATTGGAGCAACTTTACCTATCGATAAATCCCTCACTTTAGGTCTTTTTCAAAGTTAAATACCACGACATAGGTATCTAAGGAAGATCCTCTTCTGGATCTTCCCTAGATACATCAATCTTATTATGTATCTATTCTGCAAATATATGGACCGTGTCGGAGATTCAAAACTTATTCTATTATTTTTTATTTTATTTATAATTCTAAAAACTGTTAAAAAATTCCAATGGATTTAAAATGAAAACTTTTTCTTAGGTAAATTGATTGCAAAATGCTTCTGTAGAGTGCCCAATATCTTTTTTATATCTTCTATGCGAAAATATTCCATTTTCATAAGATCTTCTTGACTGTGATTCAAAAGGTCCAATAATGTATGTATATTGGACCTTTTGAGACAATTATAGGTCCTGGAAGACAATTCTGATTGGTCAATAAAAATACATGTCAATGGAATTCCTTTTTTGTTTTTCTTGAGATTAGTGAATCTGTCTTGAAAGGAAAAAAAGGGTAGATTCCATCTGTTTTCATTTTCCTCTAAATTCATGTACTCTTCCTCTGCATGTAGAAAAGGAATCAATAAATCAATCAAATTACGAGAAGCTTCATAAAGTGCTTCTTTAGGAGTTAAACTTCCATTCGTCCATATTTCTAGAAAGAGTATCTCTTGTTTTTCATTCCCAGTCCCATAAGAATGAATACTATGATTTGCATTTCGAACAGGCATAGATACAATATCTATAGGATAACTTCCATCGTGAGATTCATTTGTGGATTTCATATGATATCCACGACCTCTCTTGATTTGTAATTCAATACACAAATCAATTGGTTCTGTCAGGTTAGCTATATGCTGTGTCGTGTCAACTATTTGTACAGAAGGTGGTGAGATAATATCTTGAGCTGTTATGTATTTAGGTCCCCTGACGCAAATGGATGCGCCCCTAACTCCATAGAGATTACTTTTCAATACAATCTCTTTCAAATTTATTAAAATCTCATGTACTGATTCTTCAATACCCTCTATCGTAGAATATTCATGCAGAACATTTTCAGATGTTGCACGTGTGATACATGTTCCTTCTATTTCTCCAAGTAAAGCCCTTCGCATGGCAATACCTATGGTATTGGCTTGACCTTTCATAAGCGGGGACAGAACAAAACGACCATAATAAAGACGCTTGCTGTCTACTCTTGATTCAACACATTTCCACTTTAGTGTTCGAGTGGATCCTGCTACTTCTTCTCGAACCATACTATTATTTTTCTTTTATTTATGATTATTGGATCAGATCATTGAATCATTTATTTCTCTTGGAATCTCTTGAATTATTATTTCTACACACGTCTTTTTTTAGGGGGGCGACATCCATTATGCGGCATGGGTGTTACATCACGTACGAAACTTAATAGCATCCCATTTCTCCGAATGGCTCGTAATGCCGCATCTCTTCCGAGACCTGGACCCTTTATCATAACTTCTGCTCGTTGCATACCCTGATCAACTAATGTACGAATAGCATTAAATGCCGCGGCTTGAGCAGCATAGGGTGTTCCTTTTCTTGTGCCTCTGAATCCAGAAGTACCTGCGGAAGCCCAAGAAACCACCCGACCTCGTACATCTGTAACAGTTACAATAGTATTGTTGAAACTCGCTTGAACATGAATAACTCCTTTTGGTATTCTACGTTCATTCTTTTTTGAACCAATACGTGCATTCTTACGTAAACCAATTTTTGCTATAGGTTTTGTCATATTTTATTAGATCATATTCATAAGAATAAAATAAAAAGAAAGAAGAATCAGAAAGATACGGGGATAGCTATTTAATATAAAAACGAATCCTTTCTTTTTACATGTACATGATGTACATGGGTTTTTCTTTTAAAAAGTTCTTGATTTAGAACTTGAGAAGGATTACCCCTGTCTCTGTTTATGTCTCAGATTGGAACAAATGACTATAATTCGACCCCGCCTACGAATCAAACGACATTTTTCACAAATTTTACGAACAGAAGCCCTTATTTTCATATTTATCATTCCTTATTTTCATTCTGAATCTATTTTTTTTGAAACAAAAATTAGTTTATTGCATTTTTGAACTTCGAATTATATCCCTACGAAAAGGATGTTTCAAAGAATGATCTAATCGTTCGAATCTTTTTTGCGAAGTCTATAAATTATACGTCCCCTGGTTGAATCATAACGACTCATTTCGATTTTGACTCTATCTCCGGGTAGTATACGTATAAAACTGCGTCGGATTCTCCCTGAAATATAACCTAGAATTAGATCTTCATTATCTAATCGAACTCGGAACATACCGTTGGGAAGTGATTCAGTAATTAAACCCTCATGAATCAATTTTTGTTCTTTCATTCCAGGGAACCCCCTTTAAGTATTAATTAATAGAGGAAGAGTTCTATAATTCACTTCTCCTCTCTCTTTTACAAATAGTAAGTTCAAGAGAAAATTAGGGTACCCCAGGAGAATCACCATATATAACACAAAATTTCTCCTCCAATTTTTTCTAGTCGAGCTTCTCGATCTGTCATTATACCTCGAGAAGTAGAAAGAATTACAATTCCCATTCCACCTAAAATTTTAGGAATTCGTTGATAGTTGGAATAGATTCGTAGACCGGGTCGGCTGATACGTTTTAATTTTATTTTATTTCCTTTCCTAGTCTTTCTATGTCGTAAGGTTGAAACCAAGAAATTTTTTTGACTTTCTTGATGTTTTCGAACGTTTTCAATAAAACCTTCTCGTAAAAGTATTTTCACAATGTTTTTAGTGATATTAGTAGATACTATTTGAACTCTTCCTTTTTGATCTATGTCAGCATTTCTTATAGAAGTTATTATATCGGCAATAATGTCCCTACCCATGATGAACTATAGTTATTGGTGCCTTCTAATTTTGATATAATCAACATGCTTCTTTTTTGTTTTATTTTTTATTCAATTTTTTTTCATTATTTCATTATTAAAATTTCTAAGAAATTTAAAGTATATACATGAGACACAATCTATTAATCAGATCTATTTCAGATATTTGAATATTCTATATATAGAATATATATAGAATATAGATAGGATATATCCTATTTTCATCTATAAGAATCTATAAGACCTCGGGTGCTAATGAAACTATTTTAGTAAAATTCAACTGTCGCAATTCTCGAGCAACCGCACCAAAGATTCGAGTTCCTTTTGGATTTCCTTCTTGATCAATGATAACCGCTGCATTGTCATCATATCGTATTATCATGCCGTTGTCACGTTTGAGTTCTTTACATGTGCGTACAATCACAGCTCTAATTATTTCTGATCTTTCTAGAGGCATGTTGGGCACTGCTTCTTTGATTACAGCAACAATAACATCGCCAATATGAGCATATCGGTGATTACCAGTTCCTATGATTCGAATACACATCAATTCTTGAGCTCCACTGTTATCCGCTACATTCAAAAGGGTCTGAGGTTGAATCATATCATTTTTATTTTAATCTCTTATTTAAATGCAAGGGATAATGAAAAAAAAAAAAGAAATATTGTCTGTCCAGAGATAAAGAAATCCGTAGTTGTTTTTTCATTATCCATACTCCTTCTTCTTTTACTTTTGTTTACCTATCCTGAAATAACAAATTGAGTTCGTATAGGCATTTTGCATGCTGCTATTTTCATAGCAGCTTTGGCTACAGTTTCTGATACTCCACTAATTTCATAAAGTATTCGGCTCGGTTTAACAACGGATACCCAATATTCGGGGGATCCCTTTCCCGAACCCATACGTGTTTCTGTAGGTCTCACAGTAACAGGTTTGTCGGGAAAGATACGTACCCATATCTTTCCACCACGACGCGCATATCGTGTCATTGCTCTTCGCCCTGCTTCTATTTGTCTAGCTGTGATCCAAGCAGGTTCAAGTGCCTGAAGAGCGTATCTGCCAAAACAAATCTGATTGCCTCGGCAAGATATTCCCTTCATTCGACCTCTATGTTGTTTACGAAATCTGGTTCTTTTGGGGTTATAGTTGATGGTTGTTTCTGAATTCCATCTCTACTGCAAAACCGGACATGAGAGTTTCTTCTCATCCAGCTCCTCACGAATGAAATGATTCATCAATAATATTATATATACACAATATACACATGTATTTCTGTATTTCATTCTATCAAAATTCTATCAAAATAAAGAATATACTAATTTTTTATATTGAATTTTTGGATTTGTTACATAGGTAGCTTTATATATAACTAGGTGTGTTTTTCTATTTTATTTTATCTTTTTATTTTATCAAAATTTCTAATAAAAGAAATTCTGAAATTAAAGAAAAATAAAGAAAGGTTTCGCGGGCGAATATTGACTCTTTCCTCCTTCATTTGTAGGGTCAATTCATGACCATTCAGAATAAATATATTTTTTTGGTTCATTCCGCCATCCTACCCAATGAATCATTAGGATTGATTCGTTTTCAAGAAAATCCTATGTAATCACGGGTTCCATCGTTCCCATAGCTTCTCTATTAATGCTTAGGCTTTGAACTCTGCAATGGAGCTCTCAACAAAATTTGTTATTTGTTTGCGAGTTAATCTCCTCAGTTTTTCTTAACCCGAAGCTCGATTCAATTATTCTCTATTTTCTATTATTTAGATTATTATTTTAATTTCATTTATTTAATTTATTTTCTTCTATAGTTTCTATTTTTTATTTGTATATTTCTTATTCTATTGTAATTAGTGTAATTAGATATTTTTTATTTTTATTATATATTGATATATATTGATGTTGATGCTTTATAACACTGCCTTTTTTATTTTTTTTTTTTATGAGTTAATTCTTCATAAACCATACATATGGGAATCATATATCATTGATATCTTTATTCTCTCTTTCTATCATCCTTCCATTTTTCCACATCCCCCCTTTTTTTTTTCACAATTCATAATCAGATTTCTTTTTTATTAAAAGAATTTCAGTTGCTACAACTATATGATCGATTCAGTCATATAGTGACTGTTTCTTGGGATCTCGACAATACGAAGCAATAAGTTGGTTTTTAATTTTGAGTTTCTTGAGTTTTGATAGTTACTAAGTTTATAGTCGGGTCAGATTGTTTCTTTCTCAATCTAAATTCTAAACTCTAAAGAAAAAACTAACGAGTCACACACTGAGCATAGCAATTATAATAAAATCTAAATGAAATCAAAGGGTAAATCAAATTTTTATTCAACCTTATAGAATTATAATTGTTTGTTTTTCTTTGATTAATTGATTAAGAAAAAAATAAGAAAAGAGTTTCTAAATCTTTTTTATCGATGAGCAGAATGGCGAGATAAAGAAAGGTCCATTATTCTTATTTTCTTATTCTTGGTTTACAAATATCCAAATTTTGATGCCTAAGACTCCATAGATAGTTCTAATTGTATAGGAACAGTGATCAATTTTAGCGCGAATTGTTTGTAAGGGAACCCTGCCTTCTCTGATCCATTCGACACGTGCAATCTCTTTTCCGTCGATACGTCCTGCAATTTGCACTTGAATTCCTTTTGTATCCGTTTGTTCAGTTAATTCAATAGCTTTTTTCATTGCCTTTCGAAATGAGACTCTATTTTTTAATTGTAAAGCTATATATTCTGCAAGAATATTAGGTTGTCCATAAGGCTTTTCAATTCTTGTGATAGCAATATTGAGTCTCCGGTTTACAGAATGAAACTTTTTTTGTACATTCATCTGTAATTCTTCGACTCCCCGTGTCCGTCCTTCTATTAATAAGTTGGGAAATCCAATGTAGATTATGACCTGAATCAAATCTATTCTTTTTTGAATTACTATACGGGCAATTCCTTCGAAACCTGAGGATATTTTCTTATTTTTTTTTACATAGTCCTTAATACAATTCCGTATTCTTTCATCTTCTTGTAGACCCATGGAAAAATTCTTTGATTTTGCGAACCAAAAAGAATGATGACTTTGAGTTGTTCCAAGTCTGAAACCAAGTGGATTTATTTTTTGTCCCATATTTTTATATTCTTTTTCCATCCATTTTTTTCTAAATAGGAATCTAAATTTTAGATTTTAAAGAAATCTTTATATGACAAGTGGTTTTTTTTATCAGATAACTACGTCCTCGAGCCCGGGGTTTTAACTTTTTTACAATAGCACCTCTATTGACTTCAGCTTTACTAATAAATAAATCAGCTTCATTTAAACCCATATTATGACTAGCATTTGCTGCTGCAGAATAAACTAATTTTAAAATTGGATAAGATGCCCAATAAGGCATTAGTTCCAGTATCATGAGTGTTTCCTCATAAGAACGTCCCCGAATCTGATCAATTACTCTTCGTGCTTTGAAAACAGACATATATATATGTTGAGCTAAAACTTTTGCTTCTCTATCCGAATTTTCGTTCTTTATCATAAAAGTTCTCCCCCGCCAATGAATGATAAGTGCCTAGGTGAAGCATAGTATAAGATAAGTCAGAAAAGTCTAAGTCTTATGAAAAAGAAAATAAATATACCTCTACTCTTACTATAAGATAAAGACTCTTAAGATATAAGATAAGGCTTTTCACATGAATACTTAGTAGAACGACTAACGACGAGATTTATTATCGTTTCTCGCGTGTCTCACGAAAGTGAGAGTAGGTGCAAATTCTCCCAATTTGTGACCGACCATACGATCTGTGATATAAATAGGTAAATGTTCCTTTCCATTATGAATAGCGATTGTATGGCCAATCATTGTGGGTATAATGGTAGATGCCCGAGACCAAGTCACTATGATTTCTTTCTCCTCCCTTCCCTCCTGTTGAGTTTTTGAATTCTTCCCGATAAATGATGAGCTACAAAAGGATTTTTTTTGAGTGAACGTGTCACGGCTGATTACTCCTTTTTTTACATTTTTGAAATTGGCATTCTATGTCCAATATCTCGATCTTAATCTGAAGTATAATGATGAATGGAAAAAAGAAGGAAAATCCTTTAGCTAGTGCATAAGGGAAGGGGCGGATGTAGCCAAGTGGATCAAGGCAGTGGATTGTGAATCCACCATGCGCGGGTTCAATTCCCGTCGTTCGCCCATCATATTATTTCCAATTCCAAAAATTCGATTTTCAATGTTCCTATTTACGGCGACGAAGAATAAAACTATCACTATATTTGTTCCTTTTCCTACTTCTTCTTCCAAGCGCAGGATAACCCCAAGGGGTTGTGGGTTTTTTTCTACCAATTGGGGCTCTCCCTTCACCGCCCCCATGGGGATGGTCTACAGGGTTCATAACTACTCCTCTTACTACAGGACGCTTACCTAGCCAACACTTAGATCCGGCTCTACCCAAACTTTTTTGGTTCACCCCAACATTACCCACTTGTCCGACTGTTGCTAAGCAGTTTTTGGATATCAAACGGACCTCCCCAGATGGTAATCTTAATGTGGCCGATTTACCCTCTTTTGCAATCAGTTTCGCTACAGCGCCTGCTGCTCTAGCTAATTGTCCACCCTTTCCAAGTGTGATTTCTATGTTATGTATGGCCGTGCCTAAGGGCATATCGGTTGAAGTAGATTCTTCTTTTTTATCAATCAAAACCCCTTCCCAAACTGTACAAGCTTCTTCCAAAGCATACGGCTTTCTAGATGTATATGATGATATCTAGACAGATGGATCTTATATGAATCGTATGATGAAGTACCACATGAGTGGATATATAGGAATCCAAATCTGCCGAATCACTTATGTTATGATCTTCTACATCCTAGGTCTCCCCGTTCCGTCATCTGGCTTATGTTCTTCATGTAGCATTCAGACCGGATGACTCTATGAAATTACGTCGATACTTGCACATATTACGGGTAACGTAGGAGACATCTCTATTTTTCCCCGGGGGGTCTTTCTAATTACCACTGCTTAGCTTTCAATTCGCCTCTGACCATCAAATGAAATGTGAATAACCCGTCCTCCTCTCTTTGAAACAAGGGGCGCTTCCGGTTCTGTGCGCGCTTCAAACAATTTTGTCTTCTCCATATTACCATATCTCTAGAGTCAATAATTTTCTATGAGGAACTACTGAACTCAATCACTTGCTGCCGTTACTCAACAGTTTTCTGTTGAGGTCTATCCCGTAGAGGTACTCCAATTGGATCAGTGATCGATTTCTAGGTTTCGTCATAAACCTAATTGGTTACTTCCAATTACGTAAATCAATAGTTCAAACCGCACTCAAAGGTAGGGCATTTCCCATTGATATAGGAACTTCTGTACCAGAAACAATGGTATCTCCAATTATAGCCCCTCTGGGATGTAAAATATATCTCTTCTCACCATCCCCATAGTGTATGAGACAAATGTATGCATTTCGATTAGGGTCATATTCTATGGTTACGATTCTACCAGATATCCCTTTTTCATTCCGTCGAAAGTCGATTTTACGGTATAGACGCTTATGACCTCCCCCTCTATGCCCTGCGGTAATGATCCCTCTGGCATTACGACCTTTACCACAACGATGCTGTCCATAGATCAAATTATTTCGTGGATTGGATTTCACTTGACTGTCTACGGCTCCATTGCGTGTGCTCGGGGTAGAAGTTTTGTATAAATGTATTGCCGTGTTATTAAGTCTTTTGCTTTAAGTTCTTTTCTCTATAAGAGGTGGAATAGAATAACCCGGTTGAAGCGTAATGATCATACGTCTGTAATGCATTGTATGTCCCATAATAGGTCCCATCCTTTTACCCTTTCCCGGGAGTCGATGACTATTCATAGCTCTTACCTTGACACCAAAGAAGAGTTCGACCCAATGCTTTATTTCTGTCCTAGTTGATCCTGATTCGACATTAGAAGTATATTTTTGATTGTTCCCCAATAACCGAATACTTTTTTCTGTAAATACTGCATATTTGATTCCATCCATAAATCCATTTTCTTCCCTATGAGTTCCAGTATCGATAAGAATTCTAGTTCTTACTGTTCATATGTTATGGTATGAATATACCATACCAATTCGCTATGTATGTATGGATGATGAGATTCCATTGATACAGAGCCAATTCCAATAGACTTATTGAATGTTCCCATTGGCGTGCATCCAGCAGGAATTGAACCTACGAATTTGCCAATTATGAGTTGGGCGCTTTAACCATTCAGCCATGGATGCTTAACAGGGATCATCGTACATCGTGAATAACCAAATTCCAATTGAAATGAAATCTTTAGGAGGAATCAATGAAACGACATCAATTCAAATCCTGGATATTCGAATTGAGAGAGATATTGAGAGAGATCAAGAATTCTCACTATTTCTTAGATTCATGGATCAAATTCGATTCAGCGGGATCTTTCACTCACATTTTTTTCCACCAAGAACGTTTTATGAAACTCTTTGACCCCCGAATTTGGAGTATCCTACTTTCACGTGATTCACAGGGTGCAACAAGCAATCGATATTTCACGATCAAAGGTGTAGTACTGCTTGTAGTAGTGGTCCTTATATCTCGTATTAACAATCGAAAGATGGTCGAAAGAAAAAATCTCTATTTGATGGGGCTTCTTCCTATACCTATGAATTCCATTGGACCCAGAAAGGAGACATTGGAAGAATCTTTTTGGTCTTCCAATAGAAATAGGTTGATTGTTTCGCTCCTGTATCTTCCAAAAGGGAAAAAGATTTCTGAGAGTTGTTTCATGGATCCGCAAGAGAGTACTTGGGTTATCCCAATAAAGAAAAAGCGTATCATGCCTGAATCTCACCGGGGTTCGCGGTGGTGGAGGAACCGGATCGGAAAAAATAGGGATTCTAGTTGTCAGATATCTAAGGAAACCGTAGCTGGAATTGAGATCTCATTCAAAGAGAAAGATAGCAAATATCTGGAGTTTCTTTTTTTATCCTATACGGATGATCCGATCCGCAAGGACCATGATTGGGAATTTTTTGATCGTCTTTCTCCGAGGAAGAAACGAAACATAATCAACTTGAATTCGGGACAGCTATTCAAAATCTTAGGGAAAGACTTGATTTGTTATCTCATGTCTGCTTTTCGTGAAAAAAGACCAATTCAGGGGGAGAGTTTCTTCAAACAACAAGGAGCTGGGGCAACTATGCAATCCAATGATATTGAGCATGTTTCCCATCTCTTCTCGAGAAACAAGTGGGGTATTTCTTTGCAAAATTGTGCTCAATTTCATATGTGGCAATTCCGCCAAGATCTCTTCGTTAGTTGGGGGAAGAATCAGCACGAATCGGTTTTTTGGAGGAACGTCTCGAGAGAGAATTGGATTTGGTTAGACAATGTGTGGTTGGTAAACAAGGATCGGTTTTTTAGCAAGGTACGGAATGTATTGTCAAATATTCAATATGATTCCACAAGGTCTATTTTCGTTCAAGTAACGGATTCTAGCCAATGGAAAGGATCTTCTTCTGATCAATCCAGAGATTCTTTCGATTCCGTTATAAATGAGAATTCAGAATATCACACATTGATCGATCAAACAGAGATTCAGCAACTAAAAGAGAGATCGATTCTTTGGGATCCTTCCTTTCTTCAAACGGAACGAACAGAGATAGAATCAGATCGATTCCCGAAATGCCTTTTTGGATCTTCCTCCATGTCCTGGCTATTCACGGAACCTGAGAAGCGGATGAATAATCATCTGCTTCCGGAAGAAATCGAAGAATTTCTTGGGAATCCTACAAGATCCATTCGTTCTTTTTTCTCTGACAGATGGTCAGAACTTCATCTGGGTTCGAATCCTACTGAGAGGTCCACTAGAGATCATAAATTGTTGAAGAAAAAACAAGATGTTTCTTTTGTCCCTTCCAGGCGAGCGGAAAATAAAGAAATGGTTGATATATTCAAGATAATTACGTATTTACAAGATACCGTCTCAATTCATCCTTCGGAACCATATCACATCCCGGATCTGGTTCCGAAGGATGAACCGGATATGGACAGCTCCAATAAGATTTCATTCTTGAACAAAAATCCATTTTTTGATTTCTTTCATCTATTCCATGACCGGAACAAAGGGGGATACGCGTTACGCCACGATTTTTTTGAATCAGAAGAGAGATTCCCAGAAATGGCGGATCTATTCACTCTATCAATAACCGAGCCGGATCTGGTGTTTCGTAGGGGATTTGCCTTTTCTATTGATTCCTACGGGTTGGATCAAAAAAAATTCTTGAATGAGGTATTCAACTCCAGAGATGAATCGAAAAAGAAATCTTTATTGGTTCTACCTCCTCTTTTTTATGAGGAGAATGAATCTTTTTCTCGAAGGATCAGAAAAAAATTGGTCCGGATCTACTGCGGGAATGAGTTGGAAGATCCCAAACTAAAAACAGCGGTATTTGCTAGCAACAACATAATG